CGAGAGATAATTAAAGGATCCATGCGTTCCCAAAGGCGTAAAACTGTTATTTGGGAATTTTTTCAAGCAAAAGTACATTCTCCCCTTTTTTTTGATAGAATAGATAAACTTTTTTATTTTTCGTTTGATATATGGGGGCTAAAAAAAAAAATTCTTCGCAATTTCATGTGGAAAAATATCAAAATTGATAAAAAAGACGAAGAACAATCCAAAATAAAAGAAAAAAAACGGATAGAAATTGCAGAAATTTGGGATAGCTTCCTATTTGCTCAAATAATAAGAGGTTATCTCTTAGTAACTCAATCTATTCTTAGAAAATATATTATATTACCTTTATTGATAATAATTAAAAATAGCGTCCGTATGTTATTATTTCAATTTCCCGAGTGGTCTGAGGATTTAAAGGATTGGAAACGTGAAATGCATGTTAAATGCACTTATAATGGGGTTCAACTATCCGAAACCGAATTTCCAAAAAACTGGTTAACGGATGGTATTCAGATAAAAATCCTATTTCCTTTTTATCTTAAACCTTGGCATAAATCTAAATTTCAATCATCTCAGAAGGCTCGACTAAAAAAAACAAAAGACAAAGGAGAACAAAATGATTTTTGTTTTTTAACAGTTTGGGGAATGGAAACCGAACTACCGTTTGGTTCTGCCCAAAAAAAGCCTTCGTTTTTTGAACCTATTTCTAAAGAATTAACAAAAAGAATTAAAAAATTTAAAACGAAGGCTTTTCTGGTTTTAAGGATTTTCAAAGAAAGAGCAACAATTTTCCTAAAAGTCGCAAAAGAAATTAAAAACTGGATTCTCAAAAACTTTTTTTTTATAAAAGGAAAAATAAAAAACCTTTCAAAACGAAATCTAATTCCATTATTTGGCCCGAGAGAAATATATGAATTAAATGAAACTAAAAAAGATTCAATAATAAGTAATCAGATGATTCATGAACTATCTGTTCAAAATAAATCCATGGAGTGGACAAATTCTTCACTCAGCGAAAACAAAATCAAAAATTTGATTGATAGAATAAAGACAATAAGAAATCAAATAGAAGAAATTTCAAAAGAAAAACAAAACCTAACTAGGTATAGTTGTAACAAACTGCGTTATGATTCTAAAATAATTGAGTCATCAAAAAAAATTTGGCAGACATTCAAAAGAAAAAATACCCGATTAATTCGTAAATCTATTTTTTTTTTTAAATTTTGCATTGAACAACTGTCTATAGCAATTTTTCTAGGTATCAGTAATATTCCAAGAATTACTACACAACTTTTTTTTGAATCAACAAAAACAATTCTTGATAAATATATTTACAAGACTGAAGAAAATGGAGAAAAAATTAATAAAAAAAAAAATACCATTTATTTTATTTCGACTATAAAAAATTTAATATCAAAAAAAAAAAAAATTAGTTATGACCTATGCTCTTTATCACAAGCATATGTATTTTACAAATTATCACAAATTCAAGTTAGTAACTTTTCTAAATTAAAGGCTGTTCTTGAATATAACATATGCATAACATCCTTTTTTATTAAGAATCAAATAAAGGTTTTTTTTCAAGAACAAGGAATCTTTCATTATGAATTGAAAAATCAAACCTTTTTGAATTCCGAAGTAAATCAATGGAAAAACTGGTTACGAAGTAATTATCAATACAAATTACCTCAGATTGCGTGGGCTAGATTAGGAACCCAAAAATGGAAAAAGAAAATAAACCAAGATTCTCTAGTTCTAAATCCAAGTTTAACGAAAGAGGATTCATATGAAAAAAAGAAATTTGATAATTACAAAAAACAAAGTTTTTTTGAGGCCGACTCGTTATTAAATCCAAAACATAATTTTAAAAAAGATTATATATATAATCTTTTTTGCTACAAATCCTTTAATTCTACAGAAAAATTTTTTGACATGTCTATAGGCATTGCTCTAGATAATTGTTTAGTCTCTTGTTTTCTAGAAAAATATAATATTCGGGGTATAGGGGAAATTAGGCATAGAAAATATTTGGATTGGAGAATTATAAACTTTTGGATTACAAAAAAAGTAAATATTGAACCTTGGATTGATACCAAGAGTCAAAAAAAATATATTAATACTAAAGTTCAGAATTATCAAAGAATTGATAAAATAACTAAGACGGGCCTTGCCAATCAAAAAAGTTTCTTTTTTGATTGGATGGGAATGAATGACGAAATACTAAATCGTCGTATAACAAATTTTTCATTTTCTTTCTTTCCGGAATTTTTCTTATTTTCTAGTACATATAAAATGAAGCCGTGGGTCATACCAATCAAATTACTTCTTTTAAATTTTAATGAAAACATAAATGTTAATAAAAAGATCACTCGAAATAAAAAGGGTTTTATATCATCAACTGAAAAAAAATCCCTTCGATTTTATAATCTAAATAAAGAAGAAAAAGAATCGGCCGGTCAAGTAGAGCTTGAATCAGATAAAGACAAAAAAAGAAATCCCGAATCAGCTCTATCAAACCAAGAAAAAAATATTGAAGAAAATTATGAAGAATCAACGATAAAAAAACGTAAAAATAAAAAACAATACAAAAGCAATACAGAAGCGGAACTTGATTTATTTCTCACAAGATATTCACGTTTTCAATTGCGATGGAATTGTTTTTTTAATCAAAAAATTCTCAATAATGTAAAAGTATACTGTCTCTTGGTTAGACTACAAAATCCAAACGAAATAGCGATATCTTCGATTGAAAGAGGAGAGATGAGCCTAGACATTCTAATGATTGAGAAGAATTTCACTTTTGCAAAATTAATGAAAAAAGGAATATTGATTATTGAACCTGTCCGTTTGTCTGTACAAAACGATGGACAACTTATTATATATAGAACCATAGGTATTTCGTTGGTTCATAAAAATAAACACAAAAAAAGTAAAAGATACAAAAAAAAAAGCTATATTGATAAAAAAAAAATTGAAAAATCCATTACAAAATATCAAAACAAAACTGTAAATAGAAAAAAAAACAATTATGATTTCTTTGTCCCTGAAAATATTCTAGCCCCTAAACGACGTAGAGAATTTCGAATTCTAATTTGTTTCAACTTAAAAAAAAAAAATGCGAGGGATAGAAATTCAAGATTTAATAAGAATATTCAAAACTTGACCACAGTTTTGTATAAAAAGAAAGATCTTGCTAAGGATCAAAATAACCTAATTAAATTAAAATCCTTTCTTTGGCCCAATTTTAGATTAGAAGATTTAGCTTGTATGAATCGCTATTGGTTTAATACTACTAACGGAAATCATTTCAGTATGATAAGAATACACATGTATACACGATTTCCAATTAATTAATGATAGATCCTTTTTACCTTTTTATATAATATATTAAGTTACGGTATATGAAAACAACTGTATGAAATATGAGGGATTGTTTTAAATTCAATCTTTATACATGATATTAATTTAATCAATGACATAGATACCAATCAGAGCGGATCCATAAATAAATTAACAGAATCCTACTTTTTTAGATCTAAATTTAGATTTTTTTTATAAAATGAAGAATTAAGAAGTTGATAATTAAATTCAGATCCTTGTACAAAAAAACTAACATTATTATTACTGATCAGTAAAATTCATATCTTTCAATTCATATTAAAAAGGGAAGGATTTCTTTTTATGATAAAAAATGCATTCATTTCATTTCAAGAACAAAAAGAAGAAAGCAGGGGATCTGTTGAATTTCAAGTATTCAGTTTTACTAATAAGATACGAAGACTTACTTCACATTTGGAATTGCACAGAAAAGATTATTTATCTCAGAGGGGTCTACGAAAAATTCTGGGAAAACGTCAACGACTGCTGGCTTATTTGTCAAAAAAAAATAGAGTACGTTATAAAGAATTAATTAATCAGTTGAATATTCGGGAATTAAAAACTCGTTAAATTCAAAAAGTGTGAATTAGTTAATTTTTGAGATCTTGAATTTTTTGATAAACTTCTTTTTCAGCAATCTAATTCATGCCAGAACGAATCAAGGAAAAACTTATGAAGAGACCAGTTACAGGAAAAGATCTTATGATAGTCAATATGGGACCTCACCACCCATCCATGCATGGGGTTCTTCGATTAATTGTTACTCTAGATGGTGAGGATGTTGTTGACTGTGAACCCATATTGGGTTATTTACACAGAGGAATGGAAAAAATTGCAGAAAACCGAGCAATTATACAATATTTACCTTATGTAACGCGATGGGATTATTTAGCTACTATGTTTACAGAAGCAATAACAGTAAATGGACCAGAACAATTGGGAAATATTCAAGTTCCTAAAAGGGCCAGCTATATCAGAGTAATTATGCTAGAATTGAGTCGTATAGCTTCTCATCTGTTATGGCTCGGTCCTTTTATGGCAGATATTGGTGCACAGACTCCTTTTTTCTATATTTTCAGAGAACGAGAATTTGTATATGATCTATTCGAAGCTGCCACCGGTATGAGAATGATGCATAATTTTTTTCGTATTGGAGGAATAGCGGCTGATTTACCTTATGGTTGGATAGATAAATGCTTGGATTTTTGTGATTATTTTTTAACAGAAGTTGTTGAATATCAAAAACTGATTACACGAAATCCTATTTTTTTAGAACGGGTTGAAGGAGTTGGGATTATTGGTGGGGAAGAAGCAATAAATTGGGGTTTATCCGGACCAATGCTACGCGCATCCGGAATACCATGGGATCTTCGTAAAGTTGATCGTTATGAGTCTTACGATGAATTTGAATGGGAAATTCAGTGGCAAAAACAAGGAGATTCATTAGCTCGGTATTTAATACGACTTAGCGAAATGACAGAATCCATAAAAATTATTCAACAGGCTCTGGAAGGACTTCCGGGGGGTCCCTATGAGAATTTAGAAAGCAGAGGCTTTGATAGAAAAAGGAATCCAGAATGGAATGATTTTGAATATCGATTCATTAGTAAAAAACCTTCTCCTACTTTTGAATTATCGAAACAAGAACTTTATGTAAGAGTTGAAGCTCCAAAAGGGGAATTAGGAATTTTTCTCATAGGAGATCAAAGTGGTTTTCCTTGGAGATGGAAAATCCGACCACCGGGTTTTATTAATTTGCAAATTCTTCCCGAACTAGTTAAAAGAATGAAATTGGCTGATATTATGACGATACTCGGTAGCATAGATATAATTATGGGAGAAGTTGATCGTTAAAATGATAATTTATGCAACAGCAGTCCAAACTATAAATTCTTTTGTTAGATTGGAATCTTTAAAAGAGGTCTATGGACTCATATGGATATTTGTCCCTATATTTTCTCTTGTATTGGGAATCATAATAGGTGTACTAGTAATTGTGTGGTTAGAAAGAGAAATATCTGCAGGGATACAACAACGTATTGGACCTGAATACGCCGGCCCGTTGGGAATTCTTCAAGCTCTAGCCGACGGGACAAAACTACTTTTCAAAGAAAATCTTCGTCCATCTAGAGGAAATCCTCCTTTATTTAGTATTGGACCATCTATAGCAGTGATCTCCATTTTACTAAGTTATTCAGTAATTCCCTTTAGCAATCACCTTGTTTTAGCGGATCTCAATATCGGTATTTTTTTATGGATTGCCATTTCCAGTATTGCTCCTATTGGACTTCTTATGTCAGGATATGGATCAAATAATAAATATTCTTTTTTAGGTGGTTTGCGAGCTGCTGCCCAATCGATTAGTTATGAAATACCATTAACTCTATGTGTTTTATCAATATCTCTACGTGCGATTCGTTGAAACATAAACGTTTAGTTTTACTATTCCGTTTCTTCTAGACGAATAACGGAATATATAAATATAGTTATCTTTCGGGTTAATCTTAATAAAAGGAATTTGATAGTTATATATGAGTGAAAAAAACTGCTCAGAAATTAGCAGTAAAAAGAAAAATTGAGTCTCATTTCCTATGTACAAAGGTTAAACGGAAATAAACATAAGCGTAAGAATCACTTTACCCCAAGGTTGGTTGATTAGTCATCCTGGCTTGAAGCGGGTTAAAAATATTTAACCGTATAACGGTTTTACTATCAGTTATATAGATTAACATACATGTATTACAAAGTGCGCGGCAATTAGGTAAAAATGAGTGGATGGTTAGAAACACCAAAATACACAAAGAATTTGTAATAGAGATTAACCAAATTGAAAAGGATATTTATGCATAACATAAGATAAAAAAAAAGAAGGTTAATTGGGGCTTGAAATTAGTAGAAATGATCAGACAGTACTCCCCAAGATTCCGATTCAGAGTATGCTCCTATCCACCTATAAATGTAATGACTATCAGAAACGAAATAATCCTTTATTTTTTATAAGTCCACCGACTTTTTTCTAAAAAAGAAAGAAGAATAGGAACGAAACAAGGATATTTTTTTTCATATATTTAGAAAATCAAATATAATTTCTGTCATGAATAATAAACTAATAGGATATCTAATTCTTTTTCGTAATCGAAAACCACGATGGGCTTAAATACCTATTTTTATTTTTACAAGGAGTATTTTATTAAAGGATTAAGTTATTACTCAACAAATAGAAATTCCAATTTGTAAAGGATGAGATGAATTCCGAAGCGCTTTTTTTATTCTTAGAATTTGAGCAGACAGAATTCCATTGGTATAATTCGGGATCCCAGATATATTTATATTTAATCCATTTTAGAACACATCATATCCATCTAAATAATACTAATCTGGTCCTTAGATTTATTTATGGCCCCCGAGGAGCCGTATGAGGCGAAGACCTCATGTACGGTTTTGTAATAGCGGTGAAAATAGTAATGTTATCACCGACTAGGATTATCTAACAGTTTAAGTACAGTTGATATAGTTGAGGCACAATCAAAATATGGTTTTTGGGGATGGAATTTGTGGCGTCAACCTATAGGTTTTATCATTTTTCTAATTTCTTCCCTAGCAGAATGCGAGAGGTTACCGTTTGATTTACCAGAAGCGGAAGAAGAATTAATAGCAGGTTATCAAACTGAATATTCAGGTATCAAATTTGGTTTATTTTACGTTGCTTCTTATCTAAATCTATTAATTTCCTCATTATTTGTAACAGTTCTATACTTAGGCGGTTGGAATATTTCTATTCCGTATATATCTATTCTGGAGCTATTTCAAAGGGATCAAATTTTTGGAACAACAATTGGTATCTTTATTACATTAGCTAAAACTTATTTGTTCTTGTTCATTTCTATCGCAACAAGATGGACTTTACCTAGGCTAAGAATGGATCAACTATTAAATCTTGGATGGAAATTTCTTTTACCTATTTCCCTTGGTAATCTATTATTAACAACTTCTTTCCAACTCTTTTCACTATAAATTTAAAATGAATCCAACATATTCATTAATTTGTTTTAAACAAGAGAAAGAAACAAAGATAAAATTATTCATAGATAATTACAATATGCTTCCTATGATAACCGGGTTCATGAATTATGGTCAACAAACCCTACGAGCTGCAAGGTATATTGGTCAAGGTTTCATGATTACCTTATCCCACACAAATCGTTTACCTGTAACTATTCAATATCCCTATGAAAAATTAATAACATCGGAACGTTTCCGTGGTCGAATCCATTTTGAATTTGATAAATGCATTGCTTGTGAAGTATGTGTTCGAGTATGTCCTATAGATCTGCCTGTTGTTGATTGGAAATTGGAAACTAATATTCGAAAAAAACGATTGCTTAATTACAGTATTGATTTTGGAATTTGTATATTTTGTGGTAATTGTGTTGAGTATTGTCCAACAAATTGTTTGTCAATGACTGAAGAATATGAATTTTCAACTTATGATCGTCACGAATTGAATTATAATCAAATAGCTTTGGGTCGTTTACCAATGTCAGTAATTGATGATTACACTATTCGAACAATTTTGAATTCACCTCAAAGAATAAATGGGTAAACCCATTAATTTGATTAAAAAAAGAATTGAAAATTTTTGAATTATATAAAGAATTTAATTATAAATTATTATTTATATAATAATATTAAGTATTAAGGCTCATTCTTTTAATATAATATATTCGTAATTACTTTCTTGAAATAGATAGGTTGAAAATACACTTTAGAATAAAAAAAGAGAAACTGTCTAATAATTGTATCTACATCAATTCATATCCATTAGATTCTAATTTCACTCTATTATAAACATATTAAACACGAATTTCCCGGTTAAATTAATAAGGTCATGAAAAGGATTTCGATTTTTTTCTTATTTTAATAATATAATGGATTTGCCTGGACCAATACATGATTTTCTTTTAGTTTTTCTGGGATCCGGTCTTCTAGTAGGAGGTCTGGGAGTGGTCTTACTTCCCAACCCAATATTTTCAGCTTTTTCCTTAGGATTTGTTCTTGTTTGTATATCTTTATTGTATATTCTATCAAATTCCCATTTTGTAGCTGCTGCACAACTCCTTATTTACGTGGGGGCCATAAATGTTTTAATCATATTTGCTGTGATGTTCATGAATGATTCAGAATATTCCACAGATTCAAATCTGTGGACCGTTGGGAATGGGATTACTTCGTTGGTTTGTACAACTATTCTTTTTTCATTAATGTCTACTATTCTCGATACGTCATGGTACGGGGTTATTTGGACTACAAGATTAAACCAGATTCTAGAGCAAGATTTAATAAGTAATAGTCAACAAATAGGAATTCATTTATCAACAGATTTTTTTCTTCCATTTGAACTCATTTCAATAATTCTTTTAGTTGCTTTGATAGGTGCAATTTCTGTAGCTCGTCAATAAAAAATGTTCGAATTAGTAAAGACCAAAGAAAACTTTGTGTATGTTATGATATTTTTTTCCGTTCATTCAATTAAATTGGATTGAATATTACTTCATATTTAAAATATTAATTTTTATATTTGATATATATTTTAAAATTTTTTTTACCTAATATAGTTTTTATTCGTACTTTTTTTTATATTCTAGTTGATTGAATCCGGTGAATTATTTTTCATATTTAAATGAATCCAAATTGATAAGGAGTTGCTGAATGATACTCGAACATGTACTTGTTTTGAGTGCCTATTTATTTTTGATTGGTCTTTATGGATTGATCACGAGTCGAAATATGGTTAGGGCTCTTATGTGTCTTGAACTTATACTGAATGCAGTTAATATGAATTTCGTAACATTTTCTGATTTTTTTGATAATTCCCAACTAAAAGGGGATATTTTCTGCATTTTTGTTATAGCAATTGCAGCCGCTGAAGCAGCTATTGGATTAGCTATAGTCTCGTCAATTTATCGTAACAGAAAATCAACTCGCATCAATCAATCGACCTTATTAAATAAGTAGCATAAAAAAAATTATAGATTGAAATTTGCATATATAATAGGTTCTGACCTACTAGATTATATTTGTGAAAATCTCAGAAATCCAAGTATTTTAGCCCCATTTTTTTATCAATTGAGCCAGAATTCATTACAAAAATTCTATTAAAGGAAATCATTGCTTCATCTAGTATTTTAATATATCATTCAGTTAGAAGTTTACTAGATTGAAAATTTATGACATTCAAAAAACTATTGATCCTATGTCACATTCAGTAAAAATTTATGATACCTGTATAGGATGTACTCAATGTGTCCGAGCATGCCCTACAGACGTATTAGAAATGATACCTTGGGATGGATGTAAAGCTAAGCAAATAGCTTCCGCTCCAAGAACCGAGGACTGTGTTGGTTGTAAGAGATGTGAATCCGCCTGTCCAACGGATTTTTTGAGCGTTCGGGTTTATTTATGGCATGAAACAACCCGAAGTATGGGTCTAGCTTATTGATACGTTACCGAAAACCTCATTTGAATAAATTTTGAATACATTTTATTTTTTTTATTGACAAGTACTCGTACTCAAAAAAATAAAATTATATTTTTTTTATTTATATATTTTTTTTGAGTACGCGTTCTTTGGACCTGGTGTATCTTGTCTTTACCACGAATGATTTTCCTTGGTTAACAATAATTGTTGTTTTTCCAATATCTGCCGGTTCGTTAATGTTATTTCTCCCACATAGGGGAAATAAAGTCAATAAATGGTATACTATATGCATTTGTATTTTAGAACTTCTTCTAACGACCTATGCTTTTTGTTATAATTTTAAAATGGACGATCCATTAATTCAACTGTCCGAAGATTATAAATGGATCAATTTTTTAGATTTTTACTGGAGAATGGGAATAGATGGGCTTTCTATAGGAACGATTTTATTGACGGGATTTATTACTACTTTAGCCACTTTAGCGGCTTTTCCAGTTACTCGGGATTCCCGATTATTCCATTTCCTGATGTTAGCAATGTACAGCGGTCAAATAGGATCATTTTCTTCTCGGGATCTTCTACTTTTTTTCATCATGTGGGAATTAGAATTAATTCCCGTTTATCTACTTTTATCCATGTGGGGTGGAAAGAAACGTCTGTATTCAGCTACAAAATTTATTTTATACACGGCAGGAAGTTCTATTTTTTTATTAATAGGAGTTTTAGGTATAAGTTTATATGGTTCGAACGAACCAACATTAAATTTAGAACTCTTAGCTAATCAATCCTATCCTGTTACACGCGAAATACTATTTTATATTGGATTTCTTATTGCTTTTGCCGTCAAATCACCGATTATACCTTTCCATACTTGGTTACCTGACACCCACGGCGAGGCACATTACAGTACCTGTATGCTTCTCGCTGGAATCTTATTAAAAATGGGAGCATATGGGTTGGTTCGAATCAATATGGAATTATTACCTCACGCTCATTCTATGTTTTCTCCTTGGTTGATGGTAGTCGGTACAATCCAAATAATTTATGCAGCTTCAACATCTCCCGGTCAACGTAATTTAAAAAAGAGAATAGCCTATTCTTCTGTATCTCATATGGGTTTTATAATTATAGGTATTAGTTCGATAACGGATCCTGGACTTAATGGAGCTATTTTACAAATAATCTCTCATGGATTTATTGGTGCTGCACTTTTTTTCTTGGCAGGAGCGAGTTATGATAGAATTCGGCTTGTTTATCTTGATGAAATGGGTGGAATGGCTATCTCGATTCCAAAAATATTTACAATGTTTACTATCTTATCGATGGCTTCCCTTGCATTGCCAGGCATGAGTGGTTTTGTTGCAGAATTAATCGTTTTTTTTGGAATAATTACCAGCCAAAAATATTTCTTAATTTCGAAAATTTTAATTATTTTTGTAATGGCAATTGGAATGATATTAACTCCTATATATTTATTATCTATGTCACGCCAAATGTTCTATGGATACAAGTTAATTAATGTCAAAAACTTTTCTTTTTTTGATTCTGGACCCCGAGAGTTATTTCTTTCAATCTCCATTCTTCTACCCATAATTGGTATTGGGATTTATCCTGATTTTGTGCTCTCATTAGCAAGTGACAAGGTCGAATCCATTTTATCTAATTACTTTTATGGATAGTTTTCAGGAGATAAAAACAAGCATTAAATTGAATTGTAATCAGAAGTCTTTGGTCTTTGTCTTGTGAGAACCTTTTGAATCATTGTACTACTTGATTCAAAAGGTTCTTGATGATTTATTACTAAAAACTAAATTTGATTTCTTAACTTATATGAAGTTAGATATAGATGCTATTCTTTATTTATTTGAATTTGGATTCTTTTTTTTTTTACTATTTTATTTATATTTAATTCGATGTAAAAGAACCATAACTATGTAAACCTATTCCTAAAAGATTGACGCCAAAATAGCATATCCAAATTAAAAGAAAACCTATCGAAGCCACAATTGCGGAATTTATACCCCTACCATTCCTATTTGTTTTAATATGTAAATAAATTGCGAATATGATCCAAGTAATAAATGCCCAAGTTTCTTTTGGATCCCAGTTCCAATATGAACCCCATGTCTCATTAGCCCATACAGCTCCTGAAAGAATACCGACGGTTAAAAAGATAAATCCAAGACTAATAATACGAAAACTCCAATAATCTAATTGTTCAATCAATTGATACCTATAATAATTTCTAGAAAAACTAAAATTAATGTTTTGTTGTAGTAAAATAGAATTTCTTTCATTTATGTAGTAAAATACATCAAAAGAAAATAATTCATTTAATAAAAATTTTTTTTTTATATTCTTTTTCAAAAAAGTAGGTCCGACTTTGCGAAATGTAATCACTAGAAGAGCCATTGATAATAATGATCCGCATAACAGAGCGCCGTAGCCTAATATCATCATACTTACGTGCATCATTAACCACTGGGACTGGAGAGCTGGTACTAATATTGCAGACTGAGACATTTTGTTTAAAAGACCTGAAGTAGCAAAACCCTGAATAAAAATAGCACTTGGCGCAGTTATTGCGTTTAAGTGATTTTTTTCTTTTTTATTAAAATAGGAAACCATATGAATAATTGAAAAAGCCCATGAAAGAAAAATTAATGATTCATATAAATTACTTAATGGAAAATGTCCTGAATAAATCCAACGAGTGAATAATAATCCTGTTATACCAAAAAACGTAATTACGATTCCTTTATCTGATGAATCAAAAAATCCTATGATTTCATCTAAATTAACTAATAAAGTTAAACAATAAATTGTCAGTACAATTGAAACGACCGAAAAAGATATATGAGTTAATATGTGCTCTAAAATTGAAAAAATCATAAAAAATTTGTTAAAAATTAATAAATTAATACTAGGTTTTACCCGATTTTAGAAAAAAAGTCGGGTATTATTTTGATTATAAAACTTATAATATCTCTTTTATAAGATCTTATGCCGCTACTCGGACTCGAACCGAGATGCTCTAGCACTGCTTCCTAAGAGCAGCGTGTCTACCAATTTCACCATAGCGGCAACTTGTTCAAAACAATACTAACAAGTTTTTATTCAATCGTCGAGATGAAAATTTAGCCAATTGCCCGGAATTTACAATTGATTTAATGAATAAAAACTTGTTAAATAGGTCTTGTGGGTTTTAATTCAATTAAGATCTTTTTTTTTTATCTGAGTTATTTAAAATTATTTAAATTCACTTTTTGTCCTTTATATTTTTTTCTAGAATACAATGAAAAATTGAACTAAATTGAAGTAATTGGGACTTCAACCCAACGACAAAACCCTAAATGCGCTTTATCATTTTTTTTTCATAGAAATGAAAAAAAAAAATGATAAAAAGGATTTATCAGTTCCATTAATAAAAAAAATGCTTTTTCTAAAAATGAAAAGTTCTCCAAAATTCTTAGAAATTTGAAATAAAATAAGATTTTCCTAATTGCTCAAGAGAAATTGAAAAAAAAAAATAATAATTCTAAAAATAGTTATTTTGATGCATCTTTTTATATTGTACAAACATAAATTTTTTTTTCACTTAAATTAATGAATTTTCAGAACTTATTGATCCCCCCCCCCCCCCCTTTTTTTTTGAACTAAAAAAATGTGAACCTTTCTTTTTTATCTATATATTGTCTTTTTTTCTCCTCTTTTGGTTCACATTTTTTTATATGTATTCTAAAAATTTTGTTTTTAAGTTAGGCTAATTCTAATTATTATAGTGTTTTTTATTTATTTTGTTGTACAAAAAAACTTTTTGAATTACCTGTAGAAAGTGATTTCCCTAACGAAAAAGCTTTCAACGATGTCCAATATCCCCTCCTTTTCCAAATTTTTTTACGAATACGCTTTTTCGAGATAGAAGTACGTTTTTTTGGAACTGCCATTCAAAAATGAAAAAAGTTTTTCAGTGGTATAATTGGATGTCAAAGACATTTATTATTCTATTCTTTCGTACTCCATATCGAGTTATTTTTTTTCTTTTAAATTTTATTATATATTATTTTCAAAACAAAAAAGACATTCAAAAGTTTAAAACCCAACTGTGTTTTTTTTTTTATTAAATTTTTGTTATTTAACGTTTGAAATCCGTACGAGAGTGCTCATTTAATTAATCTATACTGCTAGATTAGATTATCAAAAAAATTATGAGATTTCTTCACAGCATATGTAAAAAAAAATATCGATTATAATAATCTTTCTTGCAAATAAAAAAAGCTCACTTAGTGTACTGGAAGACAATCACTAAATTCCATAATTCCAATTTATTCCTTAATAATTCTAAATAATTAAATAACTTTGTTTTAGGTAAAGTTTTTTTAGTATCTAATTAATATTAAGTTTAAGTATTTTTTTTGCGTGTAAATCTTTGTTCTATTATTAATATATGTATATAAATTATTATAATACGGAATTCTAATTCACTTTTTCTGTATCTGCATAAAATCACAATTTTATTTAGTAGTAATAAAAAAAAAGACAAATCATTTTTTTTGACAATAACTTAGTAATATTATTTAATCACTTTTCATTTTTTTATTTGAATATATATTTCTTTTCAAAGATTTCTGAAGGATTATACTAATTCGAAAAAATTGATATTTAGGTTTAAAATCTCGTGCTTTTATATTGGCCCCTTTGAAAAAAAAATATATATACAAACCAGTGAATAAGAAATAAAAAATTTAAGAATAAAATAAAAAGGATTTTTTATTTTATGGAACATACATATCAATATTCATGGATCATCCCTTTCATTCCACTCCCAGTACCTATTTTATTAGGAGTTGGGCTTCTACTTTTTCCGACAGCAACAAAAAACCTTCGCCGTATGTGGGCTTTTCTGAGTATTTTTTTGTTAAGTATAGTTATGATCTTTTCACTCTATCTATCTATTCAACAAATTTTTTTAAGTTGCATTCATCAAAATGTGTGGTCTTGGACCATAAATAATGAATTTTCTTTTGAGTTCGGTTACTTTATTGATCCACTTACTTCTATTATGTCAATATTAATTACAACTGTTGGGATTTTGGTTCTTATTTATAGTGACAATTATATGTCTCATGATCAAGGATATCTGAGGTTTTTTGCTT